CCAATCATATATGAGATTTCTTATTTTATCTGCAACAATCTTTTTAGAAACTTTTTTTGAAAATAAATTAAGTAAGTTGAAATTTAGTAAAGATGAATAAAAAGGCTTATAGAAAAAGGACGCTATAAATATTCCGAAAAAAGCTATACTGACCGAAAAAGTTGCATTTGTGACAAATTCATACCAATTCTCAGAATTATTTGAATTTGGATGTAAAAGATCTATAGACGGAATTAATAATTTTGATAATATATCCAAATCTAGTCCTTCTTGGTTGAAAGAAATTCCTATGACCCCGATAAACAAAGTAAATAGTATTAATACAAGCATAGAAAATAACATAGTATTTTCCGATTCGTGGGGATAGGAAAAAGTAGTGTTGTTAGTTTCCAAATAGGTAATATCAATAAAAGGACATGTTAGGTTTTTTAGATTTCTATCAATTCGATGTGAATCAGTCTTCTTCCGAAAAAAGGAAGTCCTTCCATTATTATTGATTGTTAATAAAGATAATAAATGCATTTTTTTTTTCGCTTCTTTTTCTTTACCCCATAAAGATATTGAATGGAATGAGCTATTTTTTTTTCCATTGAAATTTTTACAATTAACGTTTAAATATCCTTCAAAAACAAGTAAATAGATCCGAAACATATAAAATGCAGTTAATCCTGCTGTGGAACAAGCTATTATTGCGAAAATTGGTGAATACAACCAACTATCATTAAGAATTTCATCTTTGGACCAAAAACAAGCAAAGGGTGGAATACCACAAAGAGAAAGTGTACCCACTAAAAAAGCAGTTTTTGTAATTGGCGCATGTTTTGTTAAACCGCCCATAAGAACCATATTTTGACTTTTATCTGGAGAATATCCAACAATAGCTTCCATTGAATGAATAATGGATCCGGATCCTAAAAACAACAATGCTTTTGAATAAGCATGAGTAATCAAATGAAATAAAGCGGCTCGATAAGAGCCCATACCTAGAGCTAACATCATATAACCCAATTGAGACATTGTAGAATAGGCCAAACTTCTCTTAATATCCTTTTGAGCAAGAGCTAAAGTAGCTCCTAATACCACTGTTATTATCCCTATGAAAGCTATTCCATTCATTATGGAAGGTATAACTATGAAAAGAGGAAGAAGGCGGGCTACAAGAAAAATTCCCGCCGCTACCATAGTAGCAGCGTGGATAAGAGCGGAAATAGGGGTAGGCCCTTCCATAGCATCCGGTAACCATACATGAAGGGGGAATTGGGCAGACTTAGCAACTGAACCGCCAAATAACAGGAAGGCGCACAAAGTAACTAATAAAAGATTAACCTCATTATTAGAAATCAAGTTATTGAATATTTCAAACAAATCCCGAAATTCCAAACTACCTGTTATCCAATAAAGACCCAAAATTCCCAATAATAAACAAAAATCCCCTACCCGATTAGTTACAAACGCTTTTTGACAAGCATTTGCCGCAATAGGACGTGTGAACCAAAAACCTATTAATAGATAAGAACACATTCCAACTAATTCCCAAAAAATATAAATTTGTATCAAATTCGAACTAGTAACCAATCCCAACATTGAAGTATTAAAAAAACTCATATAAGCAAAAAATCTCAAATATCCTTCATCATGAGACATATAATTGTCACTATAAATAAGAACCAGAATTCCAACAGTAGTAATCAATATTGACATAATAGAAGTAAGTGAATCGATCAAGTAGCCAAACTCTAAAGAAAGATCATTATTTATAGTCCAAGACCATACATATTGATAGATAGAACTGTTATTGATTTGATGAATAGACAGATCCACCGAAAAAATCATAACTATACTTAATAATAAAACACTAGGAAAAGCCCACATACGGCGATTATTTTTTGTTGCCACGGGAAAAAGGAGAAGTCCCACTCCTATTAACATAGGAACTGGAAGTGGAATGAAGGGTATGATCCATGAAAATTGATGTGTATATTCCATACAAAAAAAAAAAAAAGAAAAAAATGGATTCTTAATGAGTTTTGTTTCTTATTCGCCAATTTTATCTCTTTTGAAAGGGTTCAGTTAATAAAAAAATGAAAATGAAGATAAAAATAGAATTATCTACTGTTCATTATTCTTAATTTTTGTCCAATATTTCCAATAGTTGAAAGTACGAAGTGAAAATGGGTCAAATGATATGACCAAATTACTAGTGAAAAATCCACTTTTTTTTTTTTATTTTTCATATTAATATTAATATGAACCTTTAGATATTAATAGAATATTAAAAGAATATTAAGAAATTCAAATTTTTAAATTATTATTATACAATAATTTATATCCAGAGAGTGGGGATAAATAATTACACCAAAACTAAAAATATTAGTTTATTTTGATATGAATCAAAAAAAATAATCCATCTGATTCAAAAAGATAAGAATTTTTTTGTAGTTTTTGATTCCGAATCATTAATTTGTTTTGGCACTAATTTCTTATTTTCCATTCCAAGAAAAAGACATATATCTTTTTTGTAAAAAAGGTTATGATATTCAACAGTTTACCTTAGATAGAAAAAAGGAATTAAGATACATGATTTTTTAAAATCATGTATCTTTTTAACGACCAAGTAAGCGGGATAAAGATAAGGGTTGGGTTCTTAAACTTTTTGATGTATTTTATTCCATGTATAAATCCAATATGACGAAAATAGAACGATATATAATATATAATATAAAAAGGATAGTTTTTTTGATATAATATAAAAAGGATAGTTTTTTTGTAAGAATTACATAAATAAACGATTATTAGGAAAAAAAAAAAGACTATGTTCTTTTTACATATCCGCATTCCTTATGAAAAGGAGTAGAATAGTAGAATTTAGAAAAACAAATAGATAAGATAGATATATGTCTAATCTAATTAAAGAACAATTCATTTTGAACAATAGATGTCTTTCACATCCAACTATAGCAATAAACAAACTAGTCTAATTTTGGAATGGCAGCTCCAAAAAAACGCACTTCTATATCAAAAAAAAGGATTCGGAAAACAATTTGGAAGAAGAAGGGATATTGGGTAGCATTGAAAGCTTTTTCGTTAGCGAAATCTCTTTCTACGGGGAACTCCAAAAGTTTTTTTGTGCAACAAATACAAACATTGGAATAATCTGAATTAGCTGGACTCAAAGAATAGTCTAATTTCAAAAAAGAGTTTTGTATATATTTTGTATATATATATTGAAATTTTTTGAAGATTATTGGTTTTTTTTTGGTCTTTTATATTTTATATTCTATATTAATATATTTTTCTAAATTCAATATATTTATATATATTCATTTTTATTTTTTTGGATAGTTTTTTTTTTAGTTTATATATCTTATAGATATTTTTATACAAACTAAAAATCAAAATGAGATAAGATATAAGTAAAAATTTCTATTTGTTAATGTTTTGAACTGTTCAATAGAAAATTGACCTCATTTTGTTTTGGAATTGGCTTTTTTTAATTAAAATTCTTTAATGTTTTGGTTTCTGAAATGCAATATTTCTTTCCGAAATTGGATATTTCGGAAAGAAATATTGCATTTGAATCGACTCTTTCAATTTCAATCTCGACGATTGACTCAAAATCGTTTATTATGATTTTGAGCAAGCCGCTATGGTGAAATCGGTAGACACGCTGCTCTTAGGAAGCAGTGCTAGAGCATCTCGGTTCGAGTCCGAGTGGCGGCATGGCATCTTATTTTCTAAAGGAGTAAGTCCTATAATGAATTCAATTCCCGATTTACGTTCATATAATTAGGAGATCTTTTTTTTTATATATGATATTTTCAACTTTAGAGCATATATTAACTCATATATCGTTTTCGGTCGTATCAATTGTAATTGCAATTCGTTTGCTAACCTTATTAGTCAATGAAATCGTAGTACTATATGATTCGTCCGAAAAAGGCATGATAGTAACTTTTTTCTGTATAACGGGATTATTAGTTACTCGTTGGATTTTTTCGGGCCATTTACCATTAAGTGATTTATATGAATCGGTAATCTTTCTTTCATGGGGTTTTTCCATTTTTCATATAATTCCAGGTTTTGGTTTTAAAAAGCTTAAAAACCATTTAAGCACAATAATAGCACCAAGTGTTATTTTTACCCAAGGCTTTGCGACTTCGGGTCTTTTAACCGAACTGCATGAATTCGGAATATTAGTACCCGCTCTACAATCGCATTGGTTAATGATGCACGTAAGTATGATGGTATTGGGCTATGCAGCTCTTTTATGTGGATCATTATTATCAGTAGCTCTTTTAGTCATTACATTTCGAAAAGTCATAATAAGAAAGATTGGTAAGAACAATAATCTTTTTTTTAATGAGTCATTTTCTTTTGCTGAGATCAAATACATGAACGAAAGAAACAATGTTTTACGAAACATTTCTTTTCCTTCTTATAGAAATTATTACAGGTCTCAATTTATTCAACAATTGGATCGTTGGAGTTATCGTATTATTAGTCTAGGTTTTCTCTTTTTAACCATAGGTATTCTTTCGGGAGCAGTATGGGCTAATGAGGCCTGGGGATCATATTGGAATTGGGATCCAAAGGAAACTTGGGCGTTTATTACTTGGACCATATTCGCAATTTATTTACATACTAGAAAAAAGAAAAGATTGGAAGGTATAAATTCTTCAATAGTGGCCTCTATGGGCTTTCTTATAATTTGGATATGTTATTTTGGGATCAATCTATTAGGAATCGGACTACATAGTTATGGTTCATTTACATCTAATTGAATTAAAATGAGTAAGTAAAGGGCCTGACAAATACAAACATAATAAGCATATTAATATTATACATATTAATACATATTAAAATTCTATAAAAAATCAATATTCTAAATATCTATATTATTATATAGATATTATTAATATTCTAATTCTAATATAATTATATTAATTATTTCTAATATAATTATATTAATTATAAATTTTTTATTTTTTATTTAATTTTAT